AATGAATTGCCTGATAAAAAGGATTACCTTGATAGGGTAAATCATGAAATTTATAATTTCATTCATTATATTTAACAGAATTAAACTGTTTCCAAAAGAATCAAAATCTATTGTGCATCGTACACTAAAATATAAAAAGATAAGCTAATTAAGCTATTGGGTTCATACCCCACTTATAAAGGTTATAATCCTTTTCTTTTTAATTAAAAAAATTTCAAACAATATTTTTATTATTACTTTAATATTTGGAACATTAATTACTATTTCTTCAAATTCTTGACTAGGAGCTTGAATAGGGTTAGAAATTAATTTATTATCATTTATCCCCCTAATAAATGACAATAAAAAAAATTTATTAACTTCAGAAAGTTCATTAAAATACTTTTTAACTCAAGCATTTGCCTCTTCAATTTTATTATTTGCTATTATTATTTTAATATTTTTTTTTAATAATAACCTTTCACAATTTTATAGATTAAATGAAATTTTAATTTTATCAACATTAATACTAAAAAGAGGGGCAGCCCCTTTTCACTTTTGATTCCCTGAAGTTATGGAAGGACTATCGTGAATTAATGGATTAATTTTAATAACTTGACAAAAAATTGCTCCTTTAATATTAATTTCTTATAATTTTTGTTATAATTTTTTTATAATATCAATTATTTTATCAATATTAATTGGTTCATTAGGAGGATTAAATCAAACATCAATTCGTAAATTAATAGCTTTTTCATCAATTAATCATTTAGGATGAATATTATTAGCAATAATAAACAATGAATTATTATGAATGACATATTTTTTATTATACTCTTTATTATCTATTTCAATTATTATAATATTTAATAATTTTAAATTATTTTATTTCAATCAAATTTTTAATATTTCAATAATAAATCCAATCATTAAATTTTTAATTTTTTTAAATTTATTGTCACTAGGAGGATTACCCCCATTTTTAGGATTTTTGCCTAAATGATTAGTAATTCAAAATTTAACTAGTATAAATCAATTATTTATTTTAACTATTTCTGTCTGTTTAACACTAATTACTTTATATTTTTATTTACGTCTGTCATATAGTATTTTTATGCTAAACTATCAAAAAAATACATGAATATTAAAAAACACATATAATATAAAAATATCATCAATAAGCTTAATTTTAAATTTTATTTCAATTGGAGGATTATTAATAATTTTAATATTTTATATAATTTTATAAGAATTTAAGTTAAATAAACTAATAGCCTTCAAAGCTGAAAATATTTGTATTAATCTTTTAATTCTTAAGCCTTAATAAATTATTTATTCCTTTAGAATTGCAGTCTAATATCATTATTGACTATAAAGCCTGATTAAAGAGATAACTCTCATAAATAAATTTACAATTTATCGCCTAAACTTCAGCCATTTAATCGCGACAATGATTATTTTCAACAAATCATAAGGATATTGGAACTTTATATTTTATTTTTGGAGCTTGAGCTGGAATAGTAGGTACTTCATTAAGTATTCTTATTCGAGCCGAATTAGGTCACCCAGGAGCTTTTATTGGAGATGATCAAATTTATAATGTTATTGTAACTGCTCACGCATTTATTATAATTTTTTTTATAGTTATACCTATTATAATTGGAGGATTTGGAAACTGATTAGTACCATTAATATTAGGAGCCCCTGATATAGCATTCCCTCGAATAAATAATATAAGTTTTTGAATATTACCTCCTTCTTTAACTCTTTTAATTTCTAGAAGTATAGTAGAAAATGGAGCAGGAACAGGATGAACTGTTTACCCTCCTCTTTCATCAGGAATTGCTCATGCTGGAGCTTCTGTTGATTTAGCTATTTTTTCTCTTCACTTAGCAGGGATTTCTTCAATTTTAGGGGCTGTAAATTTTATTACTACAGTTATTAATATACGATCTCCAGGAATTACATTAGATCGAATACCTTTATTTGTTTGATCAGTAGTAATTACAGCCGTATTATTATTATTATCTCTACCAGTATTAGCTGGAGCTATTACTATATTATTAACTGATCGAAATTTAAATACTTCATTCTTTGACCCTGCTGGAGGAGGAGATCCAATTTTATATCAACATTTATTTTGATTTTTTGGTCACCCCGAAGTTTACATTTTAATTTTACCTGGATTTGGAATAATTTCACATATTATTACTCAAGAAAGAGGTAAAAAGGAAACATTTGGAAATTTAGGAATAATTTATGCTATATTAGCAATTGGATTATTAGGATTTATTGTTTGAGCACATCATATATTTACTGTTGGAATAGACGTTGATACTCGAGCTTATTTTACATCAGCTACTATAATTATTGCTGTTCCTACAGGAATTAAAATTTTTAGTTGATTAGCTACTTTACATGGAACACAATTAACTTACAGTCCCGCAATACTTTGAGCATTTGGGTTTGTATTCTTATTTACTGTAGGAGGATTGACAGGAGTAGTTTTAGCTAATTCTTC